TCGCCATAATAATATCTCGAGGTTTGCAGCGATAACTTGGTATATCTACTATACGCCCATTCACTAAAATATGTCTATGGTTAACTAATTGGCGGGCTGCGGGAATAGTCGAAGCCATACCCAATCGAAAAAGGATATTATCCAAACGCATTTCAAGTAATTGTAGTAAAACTTGACCTGTTGACCCCTTGGCTTTTCCGGCGATATGAACGTATTTAAGTAATTGTCGTTCTGTAAGACCATAATGAAAACGCAATTTTTGTTTTTCTTCTAGGCGAATACGATATTGAGATTTTTTCCCGGAACGCGATTGATTTCTAAGATCACTCCCGACCTTAGGCCTTTTATTAGTTAGTCCTGGTAAAGCCCCCAGGCGACGTATTTTTTTGAAACGAGGTCCTCGGTAACGCGACATAAAATAAAGACTCCTTGATTCTTATTTAGAATTCATTTCATTCTTTTTTTCTTTTATTTTACAGAATAAATCGAAACTCAAACTGAACTAAATGAAGCGAAGTTTGCTGAAGTAGTGTACTTGTACTATTACTATACAGAAGAATGAGATAAATTGGATAAATAGTCAAACTTTCTATTATTATATATATAATAATATATAAGATCCTTTTCCTGACATAGTCATGAGTTCCCCCTATAACTTATTCATGGGTTTTGGAAAGAGGGGAAGACACTTTTCAATATTCTTTGATTTCAAAGGAAGATTCTCCATTTTTGAAAAATGGAATAAAAAAATGAAAAATAGAAAAAAGCCAGCTATCGGAATCGAACCGATGACCATCGCATTACAAATGCGATGCTCTAACCTCTGAGCTAAGCGGGCCCGTATTATAGTAATAGAAATTTTCTATGCAAAATTGTCTATGCATAGGAATTCAAGACACTATTACTATAAGTATAGTGTTTCTAGAAATATAGAAAAGAATAGAATCCATAATTACCAATAAATATTGGATATTATAGAACATAACGATTTCTATAGCGATATAAAATTTTTGATTTCTTTATCACAATTCTAAATTCGAATAGAATAATATTTGCTAGTCAATCTTAACTATTTTTAGATAGTCAAACTTTTTTTTATTTTGAATTCACATGATATTTGAAATTATTTTTGTTACACTTCTCTATTTTCTATCCTACAATATTTCTCTATATTTCTTCCTAATTTGGTTGATTAATTATAACTAATCAACCATTCCTCGGCTTTCATTCGTAAAAAAGGAAGTTAAGAAAAAAAAAGAATCGACCCTTTAAGTATCCCGATTGCATGGGAAAAGTGGCATGAAGAGAAAGATATATAAAGGATATATAGCAATCTATATTGAATTGCCGATACAGAAATGATAAAATTCAATTTGATTCCCTCAAATATGGGTTTCCTATAGGTAATACTTTTTCAAGCAAGATAGTAATCGCTATCTAATAAATTCAAAGGTTCCAGTATAAATGAAAGAAAAAAGGAATAATATTCTAATAAAATCTTAATCTCAAAACAAAAGACAAAAAGAAGGGGGATATGGCGAAATCGGTAGACGCTACGGACTTAATTGGATTGAGCCTTGGTATGGAAACTTACTAAGTGATAACTTTCAAATTCAGAGAAACCCCGGAATTAATAAAAATGGGCAATCCTGAGCCAAATCCTGTTTTCTCAAAACAAAGGTTCAAAAAACGAAAAAAAAAAGGATAGGTGCAGAGACTCAATGGAAGCTGTTCTAACAAATGGAGTTGACTGCGCCGGTAGAGGAATCTTTCCATGGAAACTTTAGAAAGGATGAAGGATAAACGCATCTATTGAATACTATATCAAATGATTAATGTTGACCCGAATCTGTTTTTTTAATATGAAAATGAAAAAATGGAAAAATAGGTGTGAATTTATTTCACGTTGAAGAATAAATCGAATATTCCTCAACTCATTCACTCCATAGTCCGATAGATCTTTTAAAGATCTTATTAATCGGACGAGAATAAAGATAGAGTCCCATTCTACATGCTACATGTCAATACCGGCAACAATGAAATTTATGGTAAGAGGAAAATCCGTCGACTTTAAAAATCGTGAGGGTTCAAGTCCCTCTATCCCCAAAAAGCCTATTTGACCCCTAAAATATTTACTCTATCCCCCCTTTTCGTTAGCGGTTCCAAATTCCCTTATCCTTCTGATTCTTTGACAAACGTATTTGGGCGTAAATGATTTTCTCTTATTGATATAGAATACACATTGCAAATGAAGCAAGAAATGCCGATATGAATGAATACCATTGAAATTATAGGACTTGGAGAAAACTTTGTAACCCCCCGTGTCCCTTTAATTGACATCGACTCCAGTAATCTCATAAAATGAGGGTGGGATGCTACATTGGAAATGGTCGGGATAGCTCAGCTGGTAGAGCAGAGGACTGAAAATCCTCGTGTCACCAGTTCAAATCTGGTTCCTGACACATGGTTTCATTTTTCTTTTTAAATCTTATCTTTCTTT